ATTTTTGTAATTCCTATGATGCACTTGGAGCTTATCGGCAGAGACGAATCAATTTAGCTAGTCCTTTGTGGCTTCGGTGGCGACTAGATCAACGCGTGATTGCATCAAGAGAAGTTCCTATCGAAGTTCAATGTGAATCTTTTGGTACCTATCATGAGATTTATGGTCACTATCTAATAGTAAGAAATGTCAACAAGGAAATCTTTTGTATAGACATTCGAACCACTGTTGGTCATATTTCTTTTTATCGAGAGATAGAAGAAGCCGTACAAGGGTTTTGCCGGGCTTGCTCATATAGTACCTAAGCTAAAAAATTCTATGATACCCGCGATAATTCGATTCGGGTCTCCCCGTCTCAACTAGTATTCTAATTCGTGAATTTCTCCGCTAATCAAGATCGAGGAAAGGCAGTCTTCGAATCACTGACTCAAATCCATTGTCGAATCCTACTCAACTGAATAGCGAGGTACTTATGGCAGAACGGGCCGATCTAGTCTTTCACAATAAAGCGATAGATGGAACTGCCATGAAACGACTTATTCGCAGATTAATAGATCACTTTGGAATGGCATATACATCACATGTCCTGGATCAAGTAAAGACTCTGGGTTTCCAGCAAGCCACTACTACATCCATTTCATTAGGAATTGATGATCTTTTAACAATACCTTCCAAGGGGTGGCTAGTACAAGATGCGGAACAACAAAGTTTAATTTTGGAAAAACACCATCATTATGGGAATGTACACGCGGTAGAAAAATTACGTCAATCCATTGAGATCTGGTATGCTACAAGTGAATATTTACGACAACAAATGAATCCTAATTTTAGGATGACTGATCCTTCTAACCCAGTCCATATAATGTCTTTTTCGGGAGCTAGAGGAAATGCATCTCAGGTCCATCAATTAGTAGGTATGAGAGGATTAATGTCGGATCCTCAAGGACAAATGATTGATTTACCCATTCAAAGCAATTTACGCGAAGGACTCTCTTTAACGGAATATATTATTTCCTGCTACGGAGCTCGCAAAGGAGTTGTGGATACTGCTGTACGAACATCAGATGCTGGATACCTCACGCGCAGACTTGTTGAAGTAGTTCAACACATTGTTGTACGTAGAACAGATTGTGGCACCATCCGAGGTATTTCTGTGAGTCTTCAAAATGGGATGATAACAGAAAGAATTTTTATCCAAACATTAATTGGTCGTGTATTAGCGGACAATATATATATGGGTTCACGATGCGTTGCCATTCGAAATCAAGATATTGGGATTGGACTTGTTAATCGATTCATAACCTTTAGAGCAAAATCAATATCTATTAGAACTCCCTTTACTTGCAGGAGTACATCTTGGATCTGTCGATTATGTTATGGCCGTAGTCCCACTCATGGCGACCTGGTCGAATTGGGAGAAGCGGTAGGTATTGTTGCGGGTCAATCTATTGGGGAACCCGGGACTCAACTAACATTAAGAACTTTTCATACCGGTGGAGTATTTACAGGCGGTACGGCGGAACATGTACGAGCTCCTGATAATGGAAAAATCAAATTCAATGAACATTTGGTTCATCCCACACGTACACGTCACGGCTATCCAGCTTTTCTATGTTATATAGACCTATATGTAACTATTGAGGGTCAAGATATTCTACATAATGTGAATATTCCACCAAAAAGTTTGATTTTAGTTAAAAATGATCAATATGTAGAATCAGAACAAGTCATTGCCGAGATTCGCGCCGAAGCATCCATCTTGAATTTTAAAGAGAGGGTCCGAAAACATATTTATTCTGACTCAGAGGGAGAAATGCACTGGAGTACCGCTGTGTACCATGCACCCGAATATACATATGGTAATGTTCATCTCTTACCAAAAACAAGCCATTTGTGGATATTATCAGGAGTTCCGCACAGATCCAGTATAGTCCCTTTTTCGCTCCACAAGGATCAAGATCAAATAAATATTCATTCTCTTTCTGTCGAACGAAAATATATTTCTAACCTTTCAGTGACTGATGATCAAGTGAGACATAAATTGTTTAGGTCGGATCCTTCTGTTAAAAAGGAGGGGGGGGTTCTTGATTATTCAGTACCTGATCGAATCATATGTAAGGGTCATTGTAATTTTATATACCCCGCTATTCTTGACGAGAATTCTGATTTATTGGCAAAGAGACGAAGAAATAGATTCATCATTCCATTACAATCGAATCAAGAACAAGAAAAAGAACTAATACCCCGTTCAGGTATCTCGATTGAAATACCCATAAATGGTCTTTTCCGTATAAATAGTATTCTTGCTTATTTCGACGATCCTCGATATAGAAGAAAGAGTTCGGGAATTACTAAATATGGGACTATAGAGGCGGATTCTATCGTCAAAAAAGAGGATTTGATTGAGTATCGAAGAACAAAAGAATTTCGGCCAAAATACAAAATGAAAATAGATCGATTTTTTTTCATTCCCGAGGAAGTGCATATCTTACCCGGAGCT